TGGTCTAGCCGAAACAATTAGGGGGTTTCAACTGATCCTTTCCGGAGAATTAGACGGTATTCCTGAGCAGGCCTTTTATTTGGTAGGTACCATCGATGAAGCTACCGCGAAGGCTATGAACTTAGAAGTGGAGAGCCAGAAATGACTTTAAATCTTTGTATATTGACTCCTAATCGAATTGTTTGGGATGCAGAAGTGAAAGAAATTATTTTATCTACTAATAGTGGCCAAATTGGCGTATTACCAAATCACGCCCCTATTGCCACGGCTATAGATATAGGTATTTTGAGAATACGTCTTAATGACCAATGGGTAAAAATAGCTCTGATGGGTGGTTTCGCTAGAATAGGCAATAATGATATCACCATTTTAGTAAATGATGCGGAGAAGGATAGTGACATTGATCCGAAAGAAGCTCAGCAAACTCTTGAAATAACTGAAGCTAACTTGAGTAGAGCTGAAGGCAAGAGACAAACAATTGAGGCAAATTTAGCTGTCAGACGAGCTCGGACACGAGTCGAGACTCTCAATGTCATTTCATAAATAATTGGTGCGCCCAAAGAATCAAAAGAAGTTCTGTTTATCCGCCGTATTTGGATTCTGCCGATTGAATCCCCAAAAATTGAATGGCAGTCTGATGCAACCAAAAAAGAACTAGAATACGAGGAGTGGGGGGGGAAATAAATCAAAAAGATGGTGGGTAGAAAAACTTATTAGATACCAGTGCCTCCGGTATCTAATAAGTTCTACCTACTATTGGATTTGAACCAATGACTCCCGCCGTATGAAAGCAATACTCTAACCACTGGGTTAAGTAGGTCATTTATCATCACAAAGAGAAATAAAAGGGACCCATCATATCGATGGATTGATTATAGACGGAATTTTTTTTCTAAGCAATACCAATCCTTGGCATGGCAGGAAACAGATCAGAAGATCTCATGTGGGATATTCATCTTGACAAGAAATTATTTACATGCTAAAATAGGTAGCACAAGGGCTATAGCTCAGTTAGGTAGAGCACCTCGTTTACACGCGCGCCAATGTTTTTTCAGGGGAGTCCATCATGCAATCAACAGAATTGATCTTATTGAGAAATCGATGTCTTACTCCATGTATTCGAGGAAACAAGAGAACAATAGCCTGACTTTTGGTTCGGTTCGATTTGGGTGCCAATTTAGGATACAAATAGAACCCATCATTGATTTCATAATTGATAAGGTAAATACCCAGTCCATTCAATGCTAGGCATAATGAGTATAAGGACCTCAAACTAATATCTTTTCGTCCTATGAACTTTAAGGTGTATAAAGTTTCATATTTGACTCTTTGAGCAGAGCGATAGAGACTTCATTTCACTTAGGTTGAGCTAGGCCGGAGGCAGACCTATGTCAAGGTAACTCTTCTTTGAAACACTTTGGTATTGCTCCTGGATCAGCATCCAAATAATGAATCAGAGCACGTGGAGCCATCTCGTTATCTTTCTGTCAAGAAAAAGAAAAAGTATGGCAAACTATCTGATATTTATATCAGTTGATGAAAGAGCCCAATGCAAAAAAAATGCGCGTTGGGTCTTTGAAACAGTTCGAATCATTTCGATAATAAGAAGTTTGATCTGTTTTACCGAGAAGGTCTACGGTTCGAATCCGTATAGCCCTAATTGTTAATGAATTAATGAAAATAAAATGAATTTCAAATTAACAAAAAAAAAAAGAGTCTAGTTTTCATTTCCCCATTCTTGTTTGTTGTTTGTAGCCGGCCGGTCGGTTGGTCCATCGAAAGAAAATAATGCCCACACGCTCGCTCACGGGGATCGTTCGGAGCATGAAAGTGAAAACAACAATTCATTTCACATTTCAATGGACCCAATCTTTTTTTTTCCAATCTCGGATAAACGAACCCATTCTTCTCTCTTCTTGAATTACATACGCATTTTTCCTGTTTTCCTATCCACGAGCAAAGAGTTAGTGAGATTCTTTTTCTTTGGTATACCTAAAGTTTCTTTTGAAAGTAAAAACGATGGCACGAGCCCGGCGAAACCAAGCCAAATCCAATCGGATAGTAAGTAACACGGATCGAGGGTCGGTCTTTCTGTACAATACCCAATTGCCCATCATTCCAATTCTACCGAAGCTTGCTCTCTTCTCTGCAAGATGGGGATCTATTTAAACTTGGACTAGTAGGAATTAGAAATTACCCGACACACCGCCCCCCTTTGTGCGGAAGAAGAAACCCAACTCATTGTTTCAGAGATAATGAACTGGTCCTAAATCGATGAGTGTTTGGGCCCCTGTCTATTTCCATTGTGGATTTGGTCTGTCGAATCGTTCGATAATGCGAGATTTCATTAAAAGTTTCTGTTGTAGATCCTTAGCTGACTCTCTCTTTGTGCTACGCTCCATTGTGTAGGGTTGCTGCCACATTGTGTTACGTTGCGTTGTAGGGTAGCCTCAAAATCAATCTTGACACGAAACCGAATCCTGGTCTTTCTTTACTTTAC